TTGTATCGGCTTGCCCTTTCATAAGTGGAGATAGAATAAAGCGTCCATAATAAAGACGCTTACTGTCTGCTCTTGATTCAACACACTTCCACTGTAGTGTCCGAGTAGATACTCTTACTTTCTCTCGAACCATAATAATATTATTTGATCAGATCATTGAATCGTTTATTTCTCTTGAAATCTCTTTTATTTTCATTTCTACACACGTCTTTTTTTAGGAGGTCTACAGCCATTATGTGGCATAGGGGTTACATCACGTACGAAATTTAATAGTATACCACTTCTACGAATAGCTCGTAATGCTGCATCTCTTCCGAGACCAGGACCTTTTATCATGACTTCTGCTCGTTGCATACCTTGATCTACTACTGTCCGAATAGCATTTCCTGCTGCGGTTTGAGCAGCAAATGGCGTCCCCCTTCTTGTACCATTGAATCCACAAGTACCGGCGGAGGACCAAGAAATTACCCGACCCCGTACATCTGTAACAGTCACAATAGTATTGTTGAAACTTGCTTGAACATGAATAACTCCCTTTGGTATTCTACGTATACTTTTACGTGAACCACTACGGGCATTCGTACGTAAACCAGTTCTTGGTCTAGATTTTGCCATACTTTATCATCTCATAAATAGAGATTCGAGATATATGGATATATCCATTTCATGTCAAAACAGATCCTATTTTTTTCATTGGGTCCTTTACATTAGAGAGCCCCTTTTCAAAAGATTATCCTTGTCTTTGTTTATGTCTCGGATTAGAACAAATTACTAGAATTCGTCCCCTCCTACGGATCAGTCGACATTTTTCACAAATTTTACGAACGGAGGCCCTTATTTTCATAGTTGTCGTTCCTTAACTTAATTCTGACTCTATTTATTGGAAGAAAATAAGTTTCTTGAAATGTTGAACCTCAAATTGTATCCCCATGAAGGGAATGCTGAAGTTGAAAAAACAACCTAATCATTCGAATCCTTGTTGTGGCATCTATAAATTATACGCCCTCTGGTTGAATCATAATGACTTACTTCAATTTTGCCCCTCCCCCCCACCGTATACGTATAAAACTCCGTCGGATCCTTCATGAACCATAACCTAGAATTAGATCTTCATTATCGAAAAACCCCGAGCATACATACCATTTAGAAGGAGAAGTGATTCATTAATGAAACCTTCATGAATCCATTTTTTTGTTCTTTCATTCTAGGTAAAAGCCCTAGAAGTATCACCTAATGTAGTAGGAATGATATCAACTAACCCACCCTTTTTTCTTTTGACAAATAGGAAATTCCGGATCCAATTCGGATATCAGAAAGATTACCATATATAACACAAAATTTCTCCGCCGATTCTTTCGAGTCGAGCCTCTCGGTCTGTCATTATACCTCGAGAAGTCGAAAGAATTACAATCCCCATCCCGCCTAAAATTCTAGGAATTCGTTGATAGTTCGAATAGATTCGTAGGCCAGGCCTACTGATACGTTTTAAATTTAAAATAGTTCGATAGGGTCCTTTCCTATTCCTTCTATGTCGTAGGGTTAAAACCAAAAAATATTTGTTGTTTTCCTGATGCTTCCTCACGTTTTTGATAAAACCTTCTCTTAAAAGTATTTTAACAATGTTTTCCGTGATGTTAGTGGATGCTATTTGAATCGTCCCTTTTCTATTCATGTCAGCATTTCGTATAGAGGTTATTATGTCAGCAATAGTATCCCTACCCATGATAAACTAAATTTTGGGTTGCCTCCCATTTTTGATATAATCAACATGCTATTTTTTATTTATTTTTATATCTTATTTATTAAATAAAGGGATATGCGTCAGATACAACCTAATCCACTAATTAATCTATTTCATCCAAATACTATGTATAATAGAACTATATTACGTATGATCTCATCTTATAATACCTCAGGTGCTAATGAAACTATTTTAGTGAAATTTAACTGTCTCAATTCTCGGGCAATCGCACCAAAGACTCGAGTTCCTTTTGGATTTCCTTCTTGATCAATCACAACTGCAGCATTATCATCATATCGTATTATCATACCGTTGTCACGTTTAAGTTCTTTACAAGTACGTACAATTACAGCTCTGATCACTTCTGATCTTTCTAGAGGTGTGTTTGGTAATGCTTCCTTGATCACAGCAACAATAATGTCACCGATATGAGCATATCGGCGATTACTAGCTCCTATGATTCTAATACACATTAATTCTCGGGCCCCGCTGTTATCCGCTACATTCAAATGGCTTTGAGGTTGAATCATATCATTTTTTAATCTGTTCTTTCAATGTTAATGCAAAGGGCGAAGTAAAAAAAAAAGAAATATTGTTTGTCAAAAAGAAACCTGCAATTGTTTTTTTATCCCCAAGACTTCTTTCCTTTGGTTCTACGTTCCTATCCCGAAATCATAAATTGAGTTCGTATAGGCATTTTGGACGCCGCTATTGAAATAGCCTTTCTGGCTATATTTTCTGCTACTCCCCCCATTTCAT